ATACAAGATGCTCACTAAATTATAAAAATAAGAAACTAATCCAAATTTCAGCAACCCCAGATATTCAAAGAATATCAGTACATTCTTTTATAGATCAGACAAAATAATTGATTGACATTAACTCAGACAGAATAATCGAAGTCTCATTCAGATATTATTATGTATGTGAGAAATAACAAAATTCATAAATAATAGAATAATATAGGGTTTCAAATAGGATAGGGGTTCCTTAAGATTCTAAAACAAAAACAATACTTATTTCTTATCAGTCAAGCCAATCAAAGAAATAGGATGAACTGCAAAAATTCTTTATCTTTATCAAAAACTATATAACATACACATCAACAGCAATTATATGGCCACGAAAAAAAAACACAAAGAAAAGGGCTTGATTCTCTTTTGGTAATCCTTATAAGATGAATTCTGAATATTCTCACTCCACCCCAGAACTCCGACTTTTAGGTCTTTTAACCAACTAATTAAACCACTCCAATATTATGGAAATAGAAACCTTTTTTTGTATCGCAGAAAAAAAAGGAAAAAAATAGATAAAGAATTCATTATCTATATATAGATATAGATACTATAGATAAACGAATATACCTAAAAAAATGCATCTATTCTTTAATCGTCTAGGAACAGTATATCTACAGATACCTAAATAGATAAAAGAAATATGTTATGTATGAGAATATAGAAAGAAGAGCACAAATTTGTCTGAGTATTTATCCCCATGAATATGGGGGATAGATACTCAGACAAATGAATCTTGTGTCAGGAACCAGATTTGAACTGGTGACACGAGGATTTTCAGTCCTCTGCTCTACCAACTGAGCTATCCCGACCATTCTTGCAGCTTAATACTTTTATTTGAAAAGATTCTTGGAATATATGTGAATGAATCTATATCAACTAAGTAAAAAAAAAAGTTTGTAAGTTAGTTTCCGTAGTAATAATTCTTTTATATTGTTAATCGTGAATTACGCATATTCAAATTCTTTGCTCAAAAAGAAGATATTAATTTATACCTTTCTCATTCAAAAAAATTATATGTGTTTCACATATATATCTCTCTATATATATATTCCAAAACTAGTGACTTGTGATTATGTCAGAAAATTATGATAGATAGGAAATTGATGAAAATAAAAATTCCAATTTAGTTGGGAAAGAATAAATTGAATAAAACACATAAATAACGACTTAAAGATAGAGAGGGTATAGGAAAAAATTAGAAAGTGAAACAGGCTTTTTGGGGATAGAGGGACTTGAACCCTCATGATTTATTAAGTCGACGGATTTTCCTCTTACTTTCAATTTCATTGTTGTCGGTATTGACATGTAGAATAGGACTCTATCTTTATTCTCATCTGATGGATCAGTTCTTCAAGGGTTTTATCCGATTATGATAAAGTGAATAATTTAATCAAGAAATATTCCATCTTTTCTTCAACTTCGAGTTGGTTTGATTCACATCTTTCATTTGTGAATATTTTTATCACAAATCGATCTTGATTAATAAATAGTAATAAATTGAAAGAGTATTTCAGTATATATATGTTTCTAAATGTTTATTTTTGATCCATTCCTGGAATTTTTGTGAAAGGATTCTTTTACTAATGCAAGAAAAAAAGTCGTCAATTTCGTTTGTTAGAACAGCTTCCATAGAGTCTCTGCACCTATCCCTTTTTTATTATCACTTTCTGAATTTTTATTTTTTTCAGAAAACAGGATTTGGCTCAGGATTGCCCATTGTGAATTCCAGGGTTTCTCTGAATTTGAAAATGATCACTTGGTAAGTTTCCATACCAAAACTCAATCCAATTAAGTCCGTAGCGTCTACCAATTTCGCCATATCCCCATCATTTTTTTGATATTTGAATCTGATTATAATATAATGCTCTTTTTTCATTTCTATTATGAGAATAATGCGGAAACTTTTGAATTCATTAAATCCATATTATTCTATTAAATATTAAAAACCCTTTTTTTTCTCCAATTTTATTGATTTTATTTCATCTATACTCGATACCTTTATTTGCTTGAATCAGAACTGATTCTAATATCTATATATTAACAATTCAATATAGACAGATATAGACCACAGATCTACTTATCTTCTATGTACCTACTTATATTATTTTTTCATACAATTTTGAATACTCGAATGGTCGATTCTTTTTCTTTTTTTTTGTTTTTGCTGAAAAGAAACAATCCATTTTTTCATATACAATTGATATAACTCAAACGAATCTAGTGGCTATAAAAAATCATTCTTTTAATGTAGAATTAGACATTTCTTTAGGAATCTGGAATTCCTTAATATTTACGAAAATTGACTTTCAATACTAATAAATAATCTTTTTGAAATCAATCAATTTAATAATATATATCTAGAATATTAGATCAAAAGAGATTATATTCATATTAATTATTATCTTGCACTTTATGTTATGGACTAACATAACATATAAATAATAGAAATTCTAAATATTGGGTTTGATTTTCTATATTTTCTATGTTTGTATTAATTTGAATTTTGTTATAAAGAACTAAAAATTGATAACTCAGATCCCATGAAATTCTTCTGCATATGTATATTTCGTTTACGTTAGCCGGTTTAGCTCAGAGGTTAGAGCATCGCATTTGTAATGCGATGGTCATCGGTTCGAATCCGATAACCGGCTTTTCTCAATTTGTTTTTTACATAATTGATAATATCTTTTTTAGAAATAAAAAATTGGGAGAGTTCGATCTCTCCGGAAGAAATCCAGAAATAAACCTACTTTTTTGTATTTTTTTATATACAATACAATAAAGTTCGGATATTGATAAAATTCGTCTAATTCTTCTTTGTACTATAAAACTTTAGTAGATTTCGCTTCATTTCATTTATATATAATATTTTTCATTTCGTTTAGTTTTCATTTTGATTTATAAAATTTTTCATTTTAAAAAAGGAGTTTTTATGTCACGTTACAGAGGACCTCGTTTCAAAAAAATACGTCGTCTGGGATATTTACCAGGACTTACTAGTAAAAAGCCAACAGTCAAAAACGAACTTAGAAATCAATTGCGCTTCAGTAAAAAATCTCAATATCGTATTCGTTTAGAAGAAAAACAAAAATTGCGTTTTCATTATGGTCTTACAGAACGACAATTGCTGAAATACGTTCGTATCTCCGGAAAAGCTAAAGGATCAACTGGTCAGGTTTTATTACAACTACTTGAAATGCGCTTGGATAACATACTTTTTCGATTGGGTATGGCTGCGACTATTCCTCAAGCCCGCCAATTCATAAACCATAGACATGTTTTAGTTAATGGTCGTATAGTAGATATACCAAGTTATCGTTGCAAACCTCAAGATATTATTACAGCGAAGGATGAACAAAAATCGAAAACTCTGATTCAAAATTATCTTGATTCAGCCCCCCGTGAGAAATTGCCAAATCATTTGACTGTTCACCCTTTCCAATATAAAGGTTTAATTAATCAAATAATAGATAATAAATGGGTTGGTTTGAAAATCAATGAATTACTGGTTGTAGAATATTATTCTCGTCAAACTTAAACCTAACTAAAATAACAAGAGTTTTTTTTTGACGAGGATTTTCTGTTATTCAGATATCATAGACATGGATATGGAAAAATTGATATTCCTTGCCCACCCGTTATCCACTATTTTTTGTATTACCGAAAAATTAGGAATAGAGAGTCCATATCAACAAATTTGAAATAATAGTATGCATTGGGATGAGTAATATTGATTAATTTGGTAAAGATTCGGAAAGAGAGGGATTCGAACCCCCGGTAAACAAAAAGCCTACATAGCAGTTCCAATGCTACGCCTTGAACCACTCGGCCATCTCTCCTATATAATGATGCCCAGAAACGGATTGAATGTTGAATAGTGAATCAGTCATATTTTTAATAAATGCATAAAACCTATTCAAACTATCAAAATAAAAAGTAAAATTATAAATACAAAGTAAAAGAAAAAAAAACCTCCTACAAGGTCTTAGGATAAACAAATTTGATTAATTAGTTTATTTTTACGTTATTTCGCACTGTATTGTACAATTCCTTTATTTGTGGGATTGATTTCTCACACCAGAATTAATTAAATTAGAGAATGGATTTCTACCTATGTCTAGATCTCGGATAAATGAAAATTTTATTGATAAGACCTTTTCAATTGTAGCCAATATCTTATTACGAATAATTCCGACAACTTCAGGAGAAAAAAGGGCATTCACTTATTACAGAGATGGTGTGATTTGATTCCTTTTTTTTTACCAATTTCGGTAAAAAAATGGAAAAAACTCACGCGTGTTGAAGGTGAAATTTGTAAATCAAAAAAAAAAGGATTAATTCCTTCTGTCGTGTATCCTCGATTAATGAAGCCTTATATGCTTGAACTTTAGGTTTCTAGTATTAAGCGAAAGGTTATACCTATACTTATGGGGTTAGGTCAACCCCAAATTACTAGTACTGATAGGCAACATTGGGAAAGAAGCACTACGCTTGGGAATCAAGGACACGAAAACTTTGTATCTATATCCATGGCTTATCGAGATTGGGACTAACAGGAATGGTTGGGACAATCAATATCCATCTCGTTCATATTTTGGATACCCATAGAACCATCGAAGATTATTGAAGTGACTAATTCCAGGAAATTAAGCAGCGTAGAGGACAAAGAAATTGTTGAAGTTATTTTTTTTTATCAAGTACCTACATACTTCATGTTAAGAAATCATTTTTGACAGGAAGGTTGGCTAGAGATTTATTGTAGAAACACTAGCTCTGTTCAGTTGAAAATGAGAATACTGGAATCTTTTTTGATTTTATGGATTTTTCTCATTACACACATAAGGGGGGAGCCGTATGAGATGAAAATCTCACGTACAGTTCTGGAGCGGAGATTCTTTGAACCAAATGACGACCGTAACGGATGTCAGCTCAATCTGAAGGAAATTATGCGGAAGCTTTACAGAATTATTATGAGGCTATGCGACTGGAAATTGATCCCTATGATCGAAGTTATATACTTTATAACATAGGCCTTATTCACACAAGTAACGGAGAACATACTAAAGCTTTGGAATATTATTTTCGGGCGCTTGAACGAAACCCATTTTTACCCCAAGCTTTTAATAATATGGCCGTGATCTGTCATTACGTGCGACTATCTCCACTATAGAAAGAAAAAAGAAAAGAACAAGCAAATCCACAAATTTTAATAGAATAAATATCAAGAATGATAAATAATAAAGGCTTTCTACATATACATATATCGTCCAAAACAACGATTTTTATCAGCTGTAGCAAAGAAACTTCATAGAAGTAAAAATATGAAGAAATCAATATGTCACCCTCTTTTTCTATGGATAAAAGATCTAATTGATAAAGTAAGCATCGTAAGGATCAATTAACACGGTTTTGAGTCGATATAATAAAAACTGCTTACTTATCTCATGATAAATAAAGAAGTCAGGAATTCACTTATGTAATAAAATGGATCCCCTGATATTTGGAGCAGCGGTGTAGTATCAAATCCCAAAGATAGAAAGTATTTTCTCTTTACTTATAAGAACTTAGAAGATAAGAAAGAAAAAACTTTTACCAAGATTCTATAGAAATGAATATATCATATATTTTTGTATATTATATATAAAATCGAGATAGTTACCTTTCAGAAAATTAGAATTATAATGAGGGCGTTAATGCCAATGCTTTATTCCCTTTTCTGAAGGTAGGAGAAAAGATAAAACTAAAAAAAAGATAAAATTCTTTGAAATTCTTTATTTTTTAGTAAAAATTCAAGTTTGAAACTCATATTAATAACTTCTTTTTTTCTTTTAATTAACTTCAAGATAATAGAACAAAAAAAGAATTGACTACTGAGCCGTATGAGTCAGGAAATTCTCAAGTACGGTTCTAAGGAAAGGAATTGACTCACCTATTTCGACCGAGGAGAACAGGCCATTCGACAGGGAGACTCAGAAGTTGCGGAGTCTTGGTTTAATCAAGCCGCTGAATATTGGAAACAAGCTATAGCTCTTACCCCCGGTAATTATATTGCAGCACAGAATTGGTTGAAGATCACAGGGCGTTTTGAATAAGAACATTCTTTGTTCTTTTTTTTCTTATATATTTATCTATCTATATATAGATAGATAAATATATATTGTTATCAATTCTTGTTTGTTGTCCCTATCAATCAAATTAAAAAATCATTTCTATATCTATAGGAACGACCAATCACAGAATTAAAATACATCCCTTCTCATTTTGTTCGATTTTGTTTAGTATTTCATAAAAATAAAGGAGATGTGGATACAGTAGAAAATTTTCTCCTTTTTTCTGCTATTGAAACTAATATTCAATCAAATTAATAAAAGAAAAGAGACCTTTATTAAAAAAAATAAATAAAATACAGGTATATTGTCTAATACTGAATGCTAATGCCTGCTCACGAGATTTGAAATAGAGTACATACTAATACTTTATCTAAAAAAAAGGAGTTCCATCTAGCAACTTCTGAATAAAATCTGAATACATTTGATTATAGGCTGCACGAAAAATTATTGAACTTCCATTCAGAGTTCCCAAAAAGGTCTTAGAAGATTGAAAAGGGTCCATTGAGCGCCCCACTGTTATGTCATAATAGATTTGAACACTTGCCCCGAATTGACTTCGAGATCATAATTGTTCTAGTGAAAAACTAAATAAATGAAATTAACTTAACTAAGATATCAAATACATGAGAGATAGGAGAGAACAAAACTCAATAGAAACATCTCTAATAAGTTCACTAATTCTGTTTTATGTTGGCAGGTCTCTTTGTATGTGTTGTCTGGAAAGAGGAGGACTCAATGATTATTCGTTCACCGGAACCAGAAGTTAAAATTTTGGTAGATAGGGATCCTATAAAAACTTCTTTTGAGGAATGGGCAAAACCTGGTCATTTCTCAAGAACAATAGCTAAGGGACCAGATACTACTACTTGGATCTGGAACCTACATGCTGACGCTCATGATTTTGATAGCCATACTAATGATTTAGAGGAGATTTCCCGAAAAGTTTTTAGTGCCCATTTCGGCCAACTCTCTATCATCTTTCTTTGGCTGAGTGGGATGTATTTTCATGGTGCTCGTTTTTCCAATTATGAGGCATGGTTAAGTGATCCTACTCACATTAGGCCTAGTGCTCAGGTGGTTTGGCCAATAGTGGGTCAAGAAATATTGAATGGTGATGTAGGGGGAGGGTTCCGAGGAATACAAATAACCTCTGGTTTTTTTCAGATTTGGAGAGCATCTGGAATAACTAATGAATTACAACTCTATTGTACTGCAATTGGTGCATTGGTCTTTGCAGCCTTAATGCTTTTTGCTGGTTGGTTTCATTATCACAAAGCTGCTCCAAAATTGGCTTGGTTCCAAGATGTAGAATCTATGTTGAATCACCATTTGACAGGGCTCCTAGGGTTGGGAT